ATTGCATTTGTCACAAATTCATACCAATCCACAGAATAGTTCGAATTTTGATGTAAAAGGTTTATCGATGGGGTTAACCATTTCGATAATATATCCAAATCCATTCCTACTTGATCAAAAGGAATTCCTATGGACCCAACAAACAAAGTAAATAGGACCAATACAAGTAGAGGAAATAGCATAGTATTGTCCGATTCACAGGGATACATGGAAGTGTCTTTATTGTCAAAATGAGTACTAAAGGATCGCATCAGATTTCGTATATTCCCATCAATTTGATATATCTTCTTCGAAAAAAGGGAAACCTTTTTATTATTATTCATTACTGAGAAAAGTACATTTTTGTTAACTGGTTTCGGTCCTTCTTTTCCCCATATAGATATTGAAGAGAACGAGCTATTTTTAGTGCCACTGTAATTTTGAAACCGAACGTGTAAATGCCCCTCAAAAGTAAGTAAATACATCCGAAACATATAAAATGCAGTTAATCCTGCTGTGGAACAGGCTATTATCGCGAAAATCGGTGAATACAACCAACTATCATTAAGAATTTCATCTTTGGACCAAAAACAAGCAAGAGGTGGAATACCACAAAGAGAAAGTGTACCTAATAAAAAAGTAGTTTTTGTAATTGGCACATATTTGGTTAAACCACCCATAAGAACCATGTTCTGACTTTTATCTGGAGAATATCCAACAATGGGTTCCATTGAATGAATAATTGATCCGGATCCTAAAAACAATAATGCTTTCGAATAGGCATGAGTGATTAAATGGAATAAAGCAGCTCGATAAGAACCTATCCCTGGAGCTAACATAATATAACCCAATTGAGACATTGTAGAATAGGCTAAACTTCTCTTAATGTCTTTTTGAGCAAGAGCTAAAGTAGCTCCTAATAGTACCGTTATTATACCTAGCAAAGAAATGAGATTCATTATGGAAGGTATGACTGTGAAAAGGGGAAGAAGCCGAGCGACAAGAAAAATTCCCGCTGCTACCATAGTAGCAGCATGTATAAGAGCCGAAATAGGAGTGGGCCCCTCCATGGCATCAGGTAACCATACATGAAGGGGAAATTGTGCGGATTTAGCAACTGCACCAAGGAATAATAGGGAGGCACACAGAGTAGCAAATAAAGAATTGACCCCATTATTATGGATCAAGTTATTGAAGATTTCGAACAAATCCCGAAATTCCAAACTACCTGTTATCCAATAAAAACCTAAGATTCCTAATAATAAACCAAAATCCCCTACACGATTAGTTACAAACGCTTTTTGACAAGCATTGGCTGCAATTGGTCGTGTGAACCAAAAACCTATTAATAGATACGAACACATTCCCACCAGTTCCCAAAAAATATGAATTTGTATCAAATTGGAACTAGTAACTAATCCCAACATAGAAGTATTGGAAAAACTCATATAAGCAAAAAATCTCAAATATCCTTGATCATGAGACATATAATTGTCACTATAAATAAGAACCATGATTCCAACAGTAGTGATTAGTATTGACATAATAGAAGTAAGTGGGTCGATCAAGTGGCCGAACTCTAAAGAAAAATCATTATTGATGGTCCAAGAACATAGAAATTGATAGATAGAACTGCCATTGATTTGCTGAATAGACAGATCGGCCGAAAAAACCATAACTATACTTAGCAATGAAACACTAGGAAAAGCCCACATACGACGAATATTTTTTGTTGCAGTCGGAACAAGCAGAAGTCCCCATCCTATTGACATAGTAACTGGAAGTGGAACGAAAGGTATGATCCATGCATATTGATATGTATGTTCCATAAGAAAATAAAACTTTTTTTATTCTTATTAATTGTTTCCGATTCACCAGCTCTTCTCTCTTTCGGAAGTCAAATAAATAAATAAAAATAAAGATAGAAAAGAACTCAAATAGGATTTTGAATTCTGAATTATTCAGATTCTTTCCCAAATATCGTATTGAATAAAAAGAAATTTAAATCAAGAAGTTACAATTGTTCAAATGACCAAGTCACTGGTTAAAACTGACCATTTAGTGATTAACTAAGATATTTATTAAGATAAAGAAAGAATATGAGATTTTCAATCATTCCACTATTACGGCGATTGATATCCATATAGTAAATAGTAAGGAAAAGGAATGACACCAAAAAAAGTAAAAGTACTCTATTGGGATATGGATCATAGAATCCGCCAATAACTCGACCCAATAAAATACTAGTTATTTTAGTTAGTTTATTCGGAGTCATTAATTAATTCATTGTAGAACTGATTGATTGGCTTCTATTCCAATAAAACAAACTTATGTTTATAGGAAATCCTATGATACTCGTCACTTCGCATAGAACTGAAATAAGAGATTACTAAAATTACCTTTATCAAGTAATGTATCGTTTAACAGATTAACTACCAATCTCATTTTCATTTAAATTATGAGTACTCTATCCTCGAGCTTGATCAATTAATAGAAAAATTTTACATTATTATTTTCTTAAATTAGGTAAGGATTCTTAAGCTTTTCGATTTATTCAATGTAAGACGACAAGATATAAATAGACTGAGATTGAGATATCAATTGGAACCCTTTTTTATTCTTATCAACAACAACCGGTTCGATTTCTATGGTAGCGGACCTCATAGACGTAGATCGGAATGAAGATATGAAGGTACAAATTAGTACGAATTCTTCTTTCTTCGGGCATTGTATGTAATAGAGATGTGGAACAAAAAAAAATTCCTTTGAAAATCACATCGTTTTTATTTTTTCTATTTCTTTTTTTTATCCCTAGTGTACTCTATGTGATGCGCACGTATCTATATTTTTGTATGTTATGAAGGAAGTATCCGCTATGGAATAAATATAGATAATGAATAGCAAGAACGATCCATTTTGAACAATACATGTCTTTCACATCCAACTATAAAAGTAACTTCTTTATTTTAAAATGGCGGTTCCAAAGAAACGTACTTCTATCTCAAAAAAGCGTATTCGTAGAAATATTTGGAAGAAAAAGGGATATTGGGCGGCGGTAAAAGCTTTATCTTTAGCTAAATCTATTTCTACCGGGCATTCAAAAAGTTTTTTTGTGCGACAAACAAGTAATAAAGCCTTGGAATAATCTGAATCGACATGACTCGATGAATTGGATGATTTATAAGATGAATAATTCACATTAACTAATGTTTTGAACTCATCTATATGAGATAGAACTGAACCGGCTGTTGTGGTATGTAGAATAAGAATTATTCTGTCTATTGGGTTCTAAGAACGGTACTATTTCTTTTTTGTTGTTGTTTTTCAAACAACAACAAAAAAGAAATAGTTAAACACAAAATACAAGGTTTCACTTTTCATTATAGTAGATTTTGATAATTCGCGAGATGGGGGTTGTTATTTCACCCCCCCCCCAAAAAAAAATATTTTTTTTTTTTAGGAAGAAGTTTATTCGATTATGTATCTCCAATAGTTATACATCATTAAGATTTTTGGAAGATCTGAAACAAGTATGAACGACAGTAGTAAAAATGAATAGATCCTTGAAACTAATTGATTAAAATATATATTTTAAGACTTTGCTTTGTAACTCTCCGAATCACTACATAGATTCCCTCTTGTTTCGACCCAATCAATAAAAACTCCACGGATCCCCTTTAGGTCGATATTTATGTACGAAGAATAAGTCAATCTTCCTTAATCCAAAATAGATCCTATGTTTGGACCGTAGGATCGATCAATCTATTTTATATAGAATATACTTTATTTATAAGTAAAGTACATAGCGTAGAATTCCAATAGAGATTGAAACTCTTTTGTTTTATGTGCAGCCCAATACCTAATTGGTTCGGTAAATCCTCACACGAATTATGTATACAATGAGGATCCCAACCATTAATACAGTTTTGATACCAAACTATCTAAATATTTATAGAAATCCCTTGGATGTAGTTATCCAATTGTGATACATAAAAAATCCTATTTATTTTCTTTTGTTCAGTGAAAAATGAATCTTTTTTCATTTCCGATCCATGAAATCAGATAAATGAGAAATGAATCATCAAAAAATGATATAAAAAAAGGGACAATTCTTAGTTCTAGACCTCAACTGAGGACATAACCATCTAGTTCCAACTGTTCCAGAAGAACTTATACTACGTGAAAGCCTGTTGTTAAAAATGACACCATACCGGGATACTAAGGATTATTGAAGTTCAAATATTCATTTGAACGAGTCTTTATTCATCGATTCTAATGTTTCCTAAAATATATTGCATTGAATCTTTCAATCTCGACGATTGAACATCATATGGGCTATTATTATTTCGATCAAGCCGCCATGGTGAAATCGGTAGACACGCTGCTCTTAGGAAGCAGTGCTAGAGCATCTCGGTTCGAGTCCGAGTGGCGGCATCCTCTAAAAAGGACACATTAGATCCTATAATGAATTTAATTCGGAATTTCCATTCCGTAATTGAGGGACCCCTCTTTTTTTTAATGATTTTTTTTATGATATTTTCGACTTTAGAACATATATTCACTCACATCTCTTTTTCGATCATTTCCATTGTCATTACGATTTATTTGGTGACTTTATTAGTCCATGAAATCGTAGGACTATGTGATCCGTCAGAAAAAGGCATGATAGCCACTTTTTTTTGTATAACAGGATTATTAGTTACTCGTTGGATTTATTCGAGACATTTCCCGTTAAGTGATTTATATGAATCATTAATGTTCCTTTCATGGAGTTTCTCCATTATTCATATGGTTCCTAAAACAGGGAACCATAAAAATGATTTAAGCGCAATAACCGCGCCAAGCGCTATTTTTACCCAAGGCTTTGCCACTTCGGGTCTTTCAACTGAAATGCATCAATCCGCAATATTAGTGCCTGCTCTACAATCCCAGTGGTTAATGATGCACGTAAGTATGATGTTATTGAGCTATGCAGCTCTTTTATGTGGATCGTTATTATCAGTAGCTCTTTTAGTCATTAC